AATGTGAATCTGATAAGGTAGTTTCTAATAATTCATGAAATTGATTAGAATATTCCCACAATTGTAAGTAGATGTGAGATCTATAAATCTTCTTTATTCATAGTTGTAGAAGCGGTTTTTGTTGGAATCTTTTTTTTATTTTAAGGAATTGGTTAGTTGTCCAGTAACAAGTAAGAATAGGAAATTTTATTGGATAAACGAAAAAGAACAAAGAATTAAATAATTGGAATCACTAATAGTGATGCATGCATTGTTGTATTAGATCGAAATCTGAAGGTTCTTTCTTGACCTAACTACAAAGATGCGGATTTCTAATATGGAAAGATACAAAATAGAACTTATAAAGCAAAAGATAATAGAAATGACTAGTCTTAGAATATAGTTGAACTAAAACTACCTATTTTTTTTTTTTTTTTTTTTTTTTTTTCGAGTGATTATGTGATAACTTTTTATTCTCATTCATTCAAGATATTATATGAGTGAACCTATTACGGAATCTAATTAGTTAAAATCAAAGTAAAAGTTTTATAAGATTACTGTTCGCTCTAAAATATAAAATAGATTCGATACAATAAAAAAAAAAAGAAATAATAAAAATAGGAATAATTTTCTAATTTGATTCCATAATGATTCGAAAAGAGTTTCATTTTAAAACAAAATTACACGACCCAGTTCTTATTATTCGTTTATAAGTTGAGTTGAAAAATGACCCAAGAATGAATTCGCTGATTGCAAACGCCGTATGGGTAGATGTTACAGATGATGAATCAATTTCTTTTTATACAGTTGTGACTTTATCCTTGTTAGTGCTGTCTATAATGATAGATGAATCAAAAACTTTCAATTGGACTTATTCTTTCAATTGGTATTTTTGTTTATCTCCTATTTTGCAAAAAAGGAAACTCAGGTAAGTGCTTTTTTATAAACATATGTATAAAAATAACATATTTCATTTAGCTCCTTCATGCCTACCATAACTAGTTATTTCGGTTTTCTACTAACGGCTTTAACTATAACCTCAGCTCTATTTATTGGTCTGAGCAAGATACGACTTATTTGAAATTAATTGCACAATTCATAAAAGGAAATCTTTCTGCGAACTTCTGTGTATTTATAGTTACTTACTGTGTCAATTGTCAATTCTTGATCATTGAGATTCATGGTAATTCGGATTAATATTTAGGTATAGATATTACCTCTTTTTTTCTCCTTTCAAACAAAAACAAATTGAAATGATTGAAGTTTTTCTATTTGGAATCGTCTTAGGTCTAATTCCTATTACTTTGGCTGGATTATTTGTAACTGCATATTTACAATACAGGCGCGGCGATCAGTTGGACCTTTGATTAATTAACATCTCTTTTTTTGATTGACCTCCTCCTTTCTTTAATATTCAGGAGGTCAAATTCAGATTGCTGTTCAAGTTAGTGTTTCAGCCGAATTCGATCGAAGAAGATCCGAATCACGCTCTGTAGGATTTGAACCTACGACATCGGGTTTTGGAGACCCACGTTCTACCGAACTGAACTAAGAGCGCTTTCTTATCATAAAAGATAAGACTGTAAAGAAAAGGATTGGCCCCAATACATTGCAATACTATATAGTATCATAAGAATGAAAGATTCTATATGATATGTCCAATGTGAATTGATCTCAAAAACTCCCTCGTTACTGCTCCTTTGAGCAGTAATAGGTAGGGATGACAGGATTTGAACCCGTGACATTTTGTACCCAAAACAAACGCGCTACCAAGCTGCGCTACATCCCTTCCATTGGTCTACAGTGTCATTGTAGAGAATTCCTGTCTTGTTTTCCACATCGTTATATTCTCTATTCAAATCTAGAATTTTTATGTCCATTTCGTCTTTTTGGTCTCATTTAACATATAATAATAGTAAAATACTTCTATCTATATGAAATATGGAAAGGAACCCCTAGGAAAAATAAATGAGTCTTTTGGGGGAATATTGGGCAAGAAAAAGATGTTTTTTTCTATATTTAACAAAAAGTCAATCTTATTTACTAGATGATTGTACATTTTAATATGTATTATCTTATGTATTACAATAAAATGAAGGAGGTTTTTCAATGCGAGATCTAAAAACATATCTTTCCGTGGCACCGGTACTAAGTACTCTATGGTTTGGTTCTTTGGCAGGTTTATTGATAGAGATTAATCGTTTTTTCCCGGATGCGTTGACGTTCCCCTTTTTTTCATTCTAGTTATTGACGTGGGAAGGACTAAAGAAGATTAGAGATACAATTAAATACCAGCCCCCCTCTTTTCTCTTTTTTCCCTTTTTTAGAATAAGGGAGGAAAGAGAAAGAATAAAAGTGCATTCAACAGCTGCGAGACTCGGGTTCAGGTTGGAATTAAATTAATATGAAATTTCTATGTATTAAATTTCTATGGAAGTCGAATACAAACTGTGGTTCTAGGGAAAGAGTATTATACAAGATACTTATATGAAATACTGTACTGTGATTTGAAATATAGTTTAGAAATCTTTCTATCTTATTTCCTATATTGATTGTAGTGAAATCTTGCATAAGAAGATAGCAAGTTACAAATTCTATATTTGTTTTTTCCTTCCTTTCTTCTTCTTCGTTTCGGATTGAAAGAGGAAGAGTTGAGTAAATGAAAAATCCAAAGGAGGTTCATGGCCAAGGGTAAAGATGTGCGAATAACGGTTATTTTGGAATGTACCGCTTGTGTTCGAAACGGTGTTAATGTTAATAAGGCATCAACGGGCATTTCCAGATATATTACTCAAAAGAACCGGCACAATACGCCTAATCGATTGGAGTTGAGAAAATTCTGTCCATATTGTTACAAACATACGATTCACGGGGAGATAAAGAAATAGATCGAACCGAGCACCTGCGTCCTTATCTTACAAGGAAAGGGAAAAAATGACATTATATATATATATAACATATTTAACATAGTTAAAGATAATTATAAACAAACCAAATCCTATTTATTTATTCTAATTAGAGATACGGCTGAAATAGGATTTAGGGATAAGAAATAAACTAACCAAACCATGGATAAATCCAAGCGAACTTTTCTTAAATCCAAGCGATCTTTTCGTAGGCGTTTGCCCCCGATCCAATCGGGGGATCGAATTGATTATAAAAACATGAGTTTAATTAGTCGATTTATTAGTGAACAGGGAAAAATATTATCTAGACGAGTGAATAGATTGACCTTGAAACAACAACGATTAATTACTATTGCTATAAAACAAGCTCGTATTTTATCTTTGTTACCTTTTCTTAATAATGAGAAACAATTTGAAAGAACCGAGTCGACCACTAGAACTCCTAGTCTTAGAGCCAGAAAAAGATAGGTTTACTCTTTCTTCACTTGAATTAAAATTCCCATCCGAACTCAAACGCGGATTGATATTTTGTTGGAAAAACCCAAGAATCCAGATTGAATTCTCGTGTTGTAAGAAAAAAAAGAATAATCTGGGAAGAATAAATTTTTTATTGAACGTGTTGATTCATATTTATTTTGACTACTTTTTCATATTTTATCATATTCTATTCATTTTTATTCGACCTTCCCGGAGTTCATTCTCCGGGCAACTCCGTTTAACCGGTAGATTCCTTCCAACCTACTTCTTTTATGATCTCATTGGAAATCATATAAAGACAATTCCTATTTGATATAGCTATTTGTGCAAGTATTTTACGATTAAGAAGCAACTGTTTCTTGTACAGATCGTTTATTAATCTACTATAACTATAGCATACCCCCCTTTCACGAATTGCTGCATTTATTCGAGTGATCCACAAACGACGAAAATTTCTTTTTTGCCTATCCCTATCCCGATGAGCCGAAACCAAAGCTCTTATTTTTTGTTGAGTAATAGTTCGAGTAAGTCTTGAATGAGCCCCCCGAAAGCTTGATGCAAATAAACGAATTTTTGTTCTACGTCTCCGAGCGATATATCCCCGTCTAATTCTGGTCATTGAATAAATGAAACTTTAACGAATAACTAATAGATTTCCTTTCTTTCAGTTATTCTTTTGCCCCTTTCCTAGTATATTAATAACAAAACGGATTTTTCCAATGTATAAACTAAAAATTCCAATGACTTTGGCTACTATAACCTTCCCAACCACGATTTTTTATTTTTTCTAGGCATTTCACCTCGAAATACGAAATTGTACTATACTAGGTATTAAAAAAAAAAAAAAGCAATGATAAAGAAATAGTGGATTCCATCGTTTCTATGGTTACTTCTTAAACGGTGAGGTCTTCTCTATACACCGGAGCCTTTACTTCATTTAATCAATGTTATTGCTAACTTGTATAGTTCACATTCTTCGGCTCTACCCATGAATTATCCAGTAATAGGTCTTTCACAACGAGCTCTACCTATACAGTAACGGTATTTAATTATGAAGGTTGGCTGGGTAGCTGACCCTGTTAGTCCGTTCTTGCAAGAGGGGTCTATGTTAATAAGATTTCCTCCGCTTAATGGATAACCATTTGCTACCAATGGAGAATTGCTTCTCATCTTGAATTGAGGTGAGTGGATTTACACCAATAGAAACCATAAATTTCATACACAATAAAAGGGATATGATCCATTTTCTTATTTTTAGATAGGAAATGTAGTTCGTTTTTCCGTTCTATCCTATTTGATCATTGATATTCGAACATTGTTCTCTTTCCTTTGTTCTAGTTCATGATTTGAACGAGTCGCACATACACCCTAGTACATGTTCCTCGACGCTGAGGGCATCCCCGAAGCGCGGGGGATTTTGTCACATTTCTAATTGGCTGTCTTGTATTTCTAATAAGTTGTTTAATAGTTGGCATGTTGAATCATATACATAATGGGCTGGTTTAGATCGATCCTAACCGGATGATTATGAATTACTTTTATTCATATAGAATAGTAAATAAAAGTCATAGAATATGAATATTAAACTCGGCAGGGGTAATTTCAAATCACGAATTGACGCGAAATCCAGGCTATTGT